AATGAAGTGCCTGATTAAAGGATTATCTTGATAGGGTAAATAAAGTAATAATTATTACCTTCATTACATAAGATAGAATTAAACTATCACCTTTAGTTTCAAAAACTAACGTGCATCATACACTTCAATGTAAATAAAAAGGTAAGCTAAGTAAGCTAATGGGTTCATACCCCAATTCTGGAGGTACAAATCCTCTCCTTTTTAATGACCAACAACTCTACAAAACTTCTCTTCCTATCAACATTAATGATAGGAACGATCCTGTCCATTTCATCAAATTCCTGATTTGGAGTTTGAATAGGACTAGAGATCAACTTACTCTCATTTATCCCCCTAATAGCAAATAATAAAAGAATAATAATGAATGAATCGTCAATTAAATATTTTATTGTTCAGGCAATAGCATCAACAATATTATTATTTTCAATTTTATTGATTCAAATAAAATACCCCTTAGGGTGAGAAAAAGAAATTATTCCATCAATAATAATTAGATCCAGATTATTACTAAAGATCGGAGCTGCACCATTCCACTTCTGATTTACAGAAGTAATAGGAACATCAACATGAATTAACTGTTTAATCCTAATAACATGACAAAAAATTGCCCCAATAATGATTTTATCATACTGTATCCAAATTGGGGTATTTATCTTCTTCATTACAATCACCAGAATTGTTATTGGAGCGATAGGAGGTCTTAATCAAACGTCACTACAACAACTTCTTGCTTATTCGTTTATTAGACATATTGGATGAATAATAAGATCTCTCTTAATTAGAGAGAACGTTTGAGAATTATACTTCACTATCTATTCAATACTAAGAGTGATCCTGGTATTAATATTCAGGCAAAAAAATTTATTCTTTATTAACCAAATTTACTCAAGAATGAATACAAAAACAGAAATCAAATTCATAATATTTCTGTCACTATTATCCCTAGGAGGACTCCCCCCATTCCTAGGATTTTTACCAAAATGCATTGTTATACAATCACTCATCGAAAATAACCTAACAATTTTGATAACAATTATAGTTGTACTAACAACAATTACTTTATATTATTATTTACGAATTAGATTTTCAGCTCTGATTCTATCCTACACAGAAAATTCATGACTAGTAAGAATTAAAAGTAAAAAAATAAGATTTATACTACCATTTAATGTGATAATTTCAACCCTAGGATTAATTTCATCTTCAGTCTTGGTTTACCTAAACTAAGGACTTAAGTTAAATAAACTAATAACCTTCAAAGTTATAATTAAAAGAACAAACTTTTAGGCCTTAGTAAAGGTCATTTACACCCCTAGAATTGCAGTCTAAAATCATAATTGAATATAAGGCCCTGTTCCAACATGGTGAGAGAGATTAATTCTCATAAATAGATTTACAGTCTAACACTTATAAATTCAGCCATCTCACCGCAAAAATGATTATTCTCAACAAACCATAAGGACATTGGGACCTTATATTTTCTATTTGGAGCATGGGCAGGAATAGTTGGAACATCCATAAGAATAATTATTCGAGCAGAATTAGGGCAACCAGGATCATTAATTGGTGATGATCAAATTTATAATGTAATCATCACAGCTCATGCATTTGTAATAATTTTTTTCATAGTAATACCTATTATAATTGGAGGATTTGGTAATTGATTAGTACAATTAATAATTGGAGCACCAGATATAGCATTTCCACGAATAAATAACATGAGATTTTGACTTTTACCACCTTCATTAACTCTACTCCTTACCTCTTCAATAGTTGATATAGGAGTAGGTACAGGATGAACAGTTTATCCTCCATTAGCAGGAGCTATTGCTCACGGGGGAATATCAGTTGATTTAGCCATTTTCTCTTTGCATCTAGCAGGGGTATCATCAATTCTAGGTGCAGTAAATTTTATTACTACAGCTATTAATATACGATCAGAAAATATAACACTAGATCAAACACCCTTATTTGTCTGATCAGTAGCTATTACTGCATTACTTTTACTATTATCATTACCGGTACTAGCAGGAGCAATCACTATGTTATTAACTGATCGAAATTTAAATACTTCATTTTTTGACCCTGCTGGTGGAGGTGATCCTATTCTTTATCAACATTTATTTTGGTTCTTTGGCCATCCAGAGGTATACATTTTAATTTTACCAGGATTTGGTATTATTTCACATATCGTATACCAAGAAAGTGGAAAAATTGAATCATTTGGAACATTAGGAATAATTTATGCTATACTATCAATTGGATTAATAGGATTTACTGTATGAGCACATCATATATTCACCGTAGGAATAGATGTTGATACACGAGCTTATTTCACATCAGCAACTATAATCATTGCAGTTCCAACAGGAATTAAGGTATTTAGATGACTAGCTACACTATATGGAACTAAATTCAAATTTAATCCACCACTATTATGAGCACTTGGATTTATTTTTTTATTTACAATTGGTGGCCTTACAGGTTTAGTTTTAGCAAATTCATCACTTGATATTGTATTACATGATACCTATTATGTAGTTGCCCACTTTCATTATGTTCTATCTATAGGAGCAGTATTTGCAATTATAGGAGGTATTATTCAATGATACCCACTATTTACAGGATTAACAATAAATAATTTTTTATTAAAAATTCAATTCACAATTATATTTATTGGAGTAAATTTAACATTTTTTCCTCAGCATTTTATAGGATTATCAGGAATACCTCGACGATATTCAGATTATCCAGATGCTTATACATCATGAAATGTACTCTCAAGTATTGGATCAACCATTTCAATTGTAGGGATTATCATAATAATTTTAATCATATGAGAAAGTATAATTTCAAATCGATTAATTATATTTAAATCTAATATAAGAAGATCAACAGAATGATTACAAAATAATCCACCAGCAGAACATAGATATTCAGAATTACCAATTATTTCTAGATTCTAATATGGCAGATTAGTGCAATAGATTTAAGCTCTAAATATAAAGGTTTGACCTTTTATTAGAATTAATGGCAACATGATCAAACTTATCATTACAAGATGGGGCTTCACCTTTAATAGAACAATTATCATTCTTTCATGACCATACAATAATAGTATTATTATTAATTACTGTAATTGTAGGATATGCACTTAGATATATGTTAATTATCAACCACACAAATCGAAATATATTACATGAACATTTAATTGAAACCATTTGAACAACTCTACCAGCAATCACATTAATTTTTATTGCTTTACCATCATTAAAGCTACTTTATTTACTTGATGACTCAGTTGACGCAATAATTACAATCAAAACAATTGGACGACAATGATATTGAAGATATGAATATTCAGATTTTGCAAATGTAGAATTTGATACATACATAACAACAGAAAGAGAGCTTGAAAATAACAGATTTCGTCTTTTAGATGTAGATAACCGAACAATTTTACCCATAAATACAGAAGTTCGAGTATTAACCAGAGCATCCGATGTTTTACATTCTTGAGCAGTACCTGCTTTAGGAATCATTATTGATGCAACACCAGGACGACTAAATCAAGGATCATTTTCAATAAACCGGCCTGGACTATTTTTTGGCCAATGTTCAGAAATTTGTGGAGCAAACCATAGATTTATACCAATCGTAATTGAAAGAACTTCAATTAATTTATTCATCAAATGATTATCCAAAATAATTTAAGGAGTTAGTTAATTCATAACACTAGAATGTCAATCTAAAATAACTAAAATATTAGTACACCTTGACCCATCAGATGACTGAAAGTAAGTAATGGTCTCTTAAACCAAATAATAGTAAATTAACATATACTTCTGATGAGGAAGTTTAATCTAAATCCCTCAAATATCACCACTAATATGATTTTCACTATTTACTATTTTCTCTATTACATTAATTATCTTTAATCAAATAAACTTTTTCTCATTCAAACCAGAAATTATTAAAAACATTAAAAAAAGAATAACTGAAAGCAAAAACCTTAATTGAAAATGATAACAAATTTATTCTCAACATTTGATCCATCTACTAATATTCTTAACTTATCATTAAATTGAACTAGAACATTATTAGGATTAATATTAATTCCATCAATATTTTGACTAACACCATCACGAATTAATATTCTATGAAATAAATTAAATTTAACATTACATAATGAATTTAAAACTTTGTTAGGTCCGAACTCCTTTAATGGAACTACATTCATATTTATTTCAATTTTCATTATAATAATATTTAATAATTTTATAGGACTATTCCCATACATTTTTACTAGAACTAGACATTTAGTATTAACATTCACAATTGCATTACCAATATGAATAAGATTTATATTATTTGGATGAATTAATCATACTAAACATATATTTTCACATTTAGTTCCTCAAGGAACTCCACCAGCACTTATATCATTCATAGTATTAATTGAAACAATTAGAAATATTATTCGGCCAGGGACCCTAAAAGTACGATTAGCAGCAAATATAATTGCTGGTCATTTACTACTAACATTACTAGGAAATACAGGTTCAACAATAATAACAAATATAATTTCACTTCTTATTGTTGGACAAATAATACTTTTAATTTTAGAATCAGCCGTTGCAATAATTCAGGCTTATGTATTTTCAATTTTAAGAACTTTATATTCTAGAGAAGTTTACTAAACTTATGTTAACAACACACTCAAATCACCCATTTCACTTAGTAGATTACAGACCGTGACCATTAACAGGAGCAATTGGAGCAATAGTATTAGTTTCAGGATTAGCTAAATGATTCCATCTATTTAACATAAATTTATTAATTATTGGATTTAGAATTACATTACTTACGATAATTCAATGATGACGAGATGTAATTCGAGAAGGAACTTATCAAGGGCTACATACAGAATTTGTATCAATTGGACTACGATGAGGAATAATTTTATTTATTGCATCAGAAGTTCTATTCTTTATTTCATTTTTTTGAGCCTTCTTTAGAAGAAGATTAGCACCAACAATCGAATTAGGAATATTATGACCTCCTATAGGAGTTCAACCTTTCAATCCAATACAAATCCCATTACTTAATACAGCAATCCTATTAGCATCAGGAATTACAGTTACATGAGCCCATCATAGATTAATAGAATCAAATCATTCGCAAGCACTACAAGGATTATTTTTTACAGTAATACTAGGAATATACTTCACTATATTACAAGCATATGAATACTGAGAAGCACCTTTTACTATTGCCGATGCAGTATATGGATCTACTTTTTTTGTTGCAACAGGATTTCATGGATTACATGTAATTATTGGAACCATTTTCCTAATAACATGTTTCATTCGACATTGAATAAATCAATTCTCCCCTAGACATCATTTTGGATTTGAAGCTGCTGCATGATATTGACATTTTGTTGAAATAGTATGATTATTTTTATATATTTCAATCTATTGATGAGGTAGATAATAATTTTTCTAGTATATTAGTACATTTGACTTCCAATCAAAAAGATTGATCCTTAACCAAGAAAAATAATTATATCTACATTTATAAGAATTTCAATTAGATTCTTAATCCCAATAATTGTAATAACATTAGCAACAATTCTATCTAAAAAAATAATTTATGATCGAGAAAAGAGATCACCATTTGAATGTGGATTTGATCCTAAAAGATCAGCACGTATACCATTCTCATTACGATTCTTTTTAATTGCTGTAATCTTCTTAATTTTTGATGTAGAAATTGCATTAATTCTCCCAATTATTATTATTTTTAAAACATCAAACATGATAATCTGAACAACCTCTACAATATTTTTTATTTTAGTTCTATTAGGAGGATTATATCATGAATGAAATCAAGGGGCTCTTCAATGAGCAGAATAGGGTTATAGTTAATTATAACATTTGGGTTGCATTCAAAAAGTATTGATATCTATCAATTTACCTTGATAGAATAAGAAGCGAAATATTGCAATCAGTTTCGACCTGAAAAGTTGGTATGAATTACCCTATTTAATTGAAGCCAAAAAGAGGCATATTACTGTTAATAATATAATTGAACTAAAGTTCCATTAAGAAAATGTAAAGCCAATATGAAAGCTGCTAACTTCCCATATTAGCGGTTAAACTCCGTTAACATTTCTAATAATTTATATAGTTTAAAAAACATTACATTTTCACTGTAAAAATAATATATAAATTTATATTTATAAATATGCTCAAAAATGTTAAATATTTCCTTAACATCTTCAATGTCACGCTCTAATTATAAGCTATTTGAGCATTAAATAAAAAAAAACAACACCAAAATAAGTATTCAAAAAATAAAAGTTAAAAGATAAATCTTATAATTTAAATCATATCAAGATTGAATATAATTAATTACATAAATAAATAAACTATTTAAACCTTGACCACCAAACAACTCACCCCAACTATAATCAAAAGACTTAGATGAATAATAACCAGACTTTAAAGGCAAACACATAATAAATTTAGTTGAAAGAAATGGTATAAACCATATAGAACCAATAAATCTAACAAAAAATAAATTTCTTAAAGAAAATAAATTAAAAGAAAAATAAAAATTAGAAACAAGGTAACCCATATAAGAACCAAGAATAACAACAATTATTGTTAGAAATTTTAAATAATAAGGCAATACAATTCGAGGAATAGGAAAAATCAATCAAGTAAAAATTACCCCAATAACAGCAACGAGTAATAAACCAATTATTCCAAAAGAAATATAATAACCCTCATCATCAAACGAAAAACTAGAATAAAAATTATTATCACCAGATATAGAATAATAAAATAAACGAAAAGAATATGAAGCTGTTAAACCAGTAGAAATAAAATATAAAAAGAAAATCAAAATATTAATCCATCTTAAACAAACCATCTCAAGGATTAAGTCCCTTGAATAAAATCCAGCCAAGAAAGGTATTCCACATAAAGATAATCTAGAAACATTAAAACAAATTGAAGTTAAAGGTATAAAATTTACAATTCTCCCCATAAAACGAATATCCTGTGAATCCTTCAAATTATGGATTATTGAACCTGCACATATAAATAATAAAGCCTTAAATAATGCATGAGTTAACAAATGAAAAAAAGCAAGTTTTGGATAACCCATAGCTAAAATTCTCATTATTAAACCAAGTTGACTTAAAGTAGAAAGAGCAATAATTTTTTTTAAATCAAATTCAAAATTAGCACCAAATCCAGCCATAAATATAGTTAAACAACCAATTAATAACAAAAATCAACCATAATTATATATATAAAGCATAGGACTAAAACGAATCAATAAATAAATACCAGCAGTAACTAGAGTAGATGAATGTACTAAAGCAGAAACAGGAGTAGGAGCAGATATAGCCGCTGGAAGTCAAGAAGAAAATGGAATTTGAGCTCTCCTAGTTATAGCAGCTAAAATAATTAATAATGTAATAACCTTTATTTCAAAAGAATTTGAAATAAAATCATAATAATTAATATAATTTCAACTACCAAAATTTAACATTCAAGCGATCGAAATTAAAATAGAAACATCACCAATACGGTTAGATAATGCAGTCAACATACCTGCGTTATAAGACTTTACATTCTGATAATAAATTACTAAACAATAAGAAACTAACCCCAAACCATCCCAACCCAATAAAATTCTAATTAAATTTGGACTAATAATTAAAAATCCCATTGAAAAAATAAACATTAAAACAATAATAACAAAACGATTAAGATTTTTCTCACCAGACATATAATCCTCTCTATAATAAATAACTAAAGAAGAAATATATATAACAAAAGATATAAAAATTAAAGATATCCAATCCAAAATTAAAGTTATAACTACAGAAGAACTATTTAAACTAAAAAGCTCTCAAACAAAAATTCTATAATCAAATATCAAATAATAAACACCTAAAATAAAAAATAAAGTTCTTGATAAAAATAAAGAAAAAAAACTTAATGAACAAATAGAAAATATATACACGACCTAAGATGAAAAACTCATATCATTGATCCCACAAAACAATATTTTAATTAAAATACTTAAGTAAACTAAATAAAAAAATAACAACCCTTTAAAATTAAAACATTTAAAGGGAATCAATGCAAAAATAAAAGATGATATTCACGTAAATAACCAAGAGAACAAGTATAAATACCAGAATAATACAAACCATGTTGAGAATAAGAATACATATATAATGTATATACAGCTCTAAAAAAAGATAAGAAAATTAATATCAAAAATCTAAAAGAAGATCAAGATATTACACTATTTAATAAACTTAATTCACCCACCAAATTCAAGGAAGGAGGAGAAGCTATATTTGATGATCTCAAAAGAAATCATCAAAGAGACATTCTAGGTATAAGGTTAATTATCCCTTTATTAATTAATAATCTTCGACTACCTAAACGTTCATAAATAATATTAGATAAACAAAACAAACCAGAAGAACATAAACCATGACCAACCATTAAAGATAAAGAACCTATACATCCTCATCAATTTATAGTTATTAAACCACCAATAACTATTCTTATATGAACAACTGAAGAATAAGCAATTAAAGACTTTAGATCAACCTGACGAAAACAAATAAATCTAACAATTACACCACCAGATAATCTTAAAGATAATCAAAAATAATTGAACTTTATACCTAAATAAGAAATAATCTTCATCACACGAAAAATACCATAACCACCCAACTTCAATAAAACACCAGCCAAAATTATTCTTCCAGAAATTGGAGCTTCAACATGAGCCTTTGGAAGTCAAAGATGAACCAAAAATATAGGCATTTTAACTAAAAAAGCCAAAATCATAAAAACATAAAATATAAAATAATAAGAACCAAAATCAAACAATAAAGGAAAATAAAAAGTATTAACAACATCATAAACCTTAAATAAAACCAATAATAAAGGTAAACTAGCAACTAAAGTGTAAAAAATTAAATAAATACCAGCCTGTAAACGTTCAGGTTGATAACCTCAACCCAAAATTAATAACAAAGTAGGAATTAATCTAGATTCAAAAAAAATATAAAAAGATAATAAATTTAATCTAGAAAATGAACAAAATAACATTATTAACAATAATAAAACCATAAAAATAAAAAAATTAGAATGATAAGAAGATAAATATACTGAACATCTAGCAGTAATTATTAAAGAACAAATCCAAAAGCTTAATAAAATTAAACTAAAAGAAAAATAGTCAACCCCAAAACAATATCTAATTATATTCAAGTCAGAATAAGAATATAAACAAATTATAAAAATAAATCTAAATAAAAACATTAAAGAATGAACTATTCATCAACAACCATTTAATAAACAAAGAGGAATCAAAAAAACAATTATAAATAAATACCTTAACATAATGATAAACCAAACGAATCAAAAAAATCATTTCCATGAGAACGAATTATAGAAACTAAAATAGAAAGACCCAAAGCACCTTCACAAACAGAAAAAATTAAAAAAATCACTGGAAAAAAATAATCATAATCAAATTCAATTAAAAAAATAACAATTAATATAAATAAAGAAAGAACAATATATTCCAATCTCAATAAAACTATCAATAAATGTTTACGTTTAGAAGAAAAAACATAAATACCAGCCAAGTAAATCATTAAAGAAGAAAAAATAGAAAATATTAACATTAGTTTTAATAGTTTAAAAAAAACACTGGTCTTGTAAATCAGAATTAAGATCCCCCCCACTTTTAAAACGTCAGGAGTAGAAACATTCCTATCATTGATTCCCAAAACCAATATTTTTAATAAACTAACTCCTGAAATGATTAAAATGATAATTATAACTATATCAAATCTAATAAATATTAATTTTATTAAATTAAATCATCCTATATCAATAATAATTGTAATTATTTTACAAACACTCCTTGTTGGATTTATAATAGGAACAATAATAGAAAGATTTTGATTATCATATATTTTATTTTTAACATTCCTTGGTGGAATATTAGTTTTATTCATTTATATTACAAGAATTGCATCAAATGAAATATTTCAAATTAAATCAATTATAATAATTTTCACTTTAATAATATGAGTAATTATTACATTAACATTAATTTATATAAATAAAATAATATTTATTGATTTAATTAAAAATACAGAAACAATAAATATTAATAATTCAATTAATTATCAAGAAATAACAATATCCTTAGAAAAGTTATATAATAAACCAACCTTTATTATTACAATAATAATAATAATCTACCTATTTCTTGCACTATTAGCAGTAGTTAAAATTACTAATATTAATCAAGGACCTATTCGTAAAATAAGATAATACTAATGAATAAACCCCTACGATTAAAACATCCATTAATTAAAATTTTGAATAATTCCTTGATTGATTTACCAGCACCAACAAATATTTCATTCTGATGAAATTTTGGGTCATTATTAGGAATATGCCTAGTAATTCAAATCGTAACAGGATTATTTTTAGCTATACATTACACATCAAATATTGAAATAGCATTTTCAAGTGTTATACACATTTGCCGAGACGTTAATAATGGTTGAATTATTCGAACATTACATGCAAACGGAGCATCTATATTTTTCATTTGTATTTATCTTCATGTAGGACGAGGAATTTATTATGGATCATACATGTATATATATACATGAATAATTGGAATATTAATTTTATTCTTAGTTATAGCAACCGCATTTATAGGATATGTTCTCCCTTGAGGACAAATATCATTTTGAGGTGCAACAGTAATTACAAACTTATTATCAGCAATCCCATATCTAGGAACAGATTTAGTTCAATGAGTCTGAGGAGGGTTTGCTGTTGACAACGCAACATTAAATCGATTCTTTACATTTCATTTTGTATTACCATTTATTATTGCAGCTATAGCTGCAATTCATTTATTTTTTTTACATCAAATAGGATCAAATAATCCTTTAGGATTAAATAGAAATATTGAAAAAATTCCATTTCATCCCTATTTTACATTTAAGGACTTAATTACTATTGCAATAACATCATCAATATTAATTATATTATGTTTAATTGATCCATACTTATTAGGAGATCCAGATAATTTTGTACCAGCAAATCCTTTAGTAACACCAGTTTATATTCAACCAGAATGATATTTCTTATTTGCTTATGCAATTTTACGATCTATTCCTAATAAATTAGGAGGTGTTATTGCATTATTTTTATCAATTAGAATTTTAATAATTTTACCATTCTATAACAAAACACCATTTCGAGGGATTCAATTTTACCCTATTAATCAAGTTTTATTTTGAATTATAGTAGTAATTGTATGTTTATTAACATGAATTGGTAAACGACCAGTTGAAGAACCCTATATTATAACAGGACAAATCCTTACAATCATTTACTTTATTTATTTCCTAATTAATGTACATGTAGCAAATATATGAGATAAATTAATTAAAGAATAATTATTAAGTTAATTAGCTTAGGGAAAGCATATGTTTTGAAAACATAAAACTAGAAGTTTAACTCTTCTATTAACTTGTAAATTCTTAAAAAATTTCACTAAATAAATGAAATTAGTAAAATCCTTAAACCAATATAAAAAATAAAAAAGTTTAGAGATAAAGGTAGAAAACTCCTTCAAGCCAAATATATTAATTTATCATAACGAAAACGAGGTAAAGTTCCACGAACTCAAATAAATCTAAATGATATAAAAGCAAGTTTAATAAAAAAAATAAATGAATAAAAATCACCTCCTAAAAAAACTATAGTTAATAACATACTTATAAAAACAATTCTAGTATATTCAGCTAAAAAAATTAAAGTGAATCCACCAGCACCATATTCAATATTAAATCCAGAAACCAATTCAGATTCACCTTCAGCAAAATCAAAAGGAGTACGATTGGTTTCAGCTAAACATGAAGCAAAACAAGATAAAAATAAAGGAAAAGAAATAATAATAAATCAACAATAAAGTTGATAATTCATAAAATCAAATATATTAAAACTACCAATTAAAATAATTAAAGATAATAAAATTAAAGCTAATCTTACCTCATATGAAATAGTTTGAGCAACCGAACGTAAAGAACCTAATAAGGAATAATTTGAATTAGAGGATCAACCAGCAATTATTATAGTATAAACACCCAATCTAGTACAACATAAAAAAAATAAAAAACCATAAGAAAAAGAACATATATAAGTTAAATAAGGAAAAATTAATCAAATAACTAATGAAATCATTAAATTAAAAATAGGAGAAAAATAATAAAATAAATAATTAGATATAATAGGGATTGGCTGTTCCTTACAAATTAATTTAATTGCATCACTAAAAGGCTGAGGAATACCAGAAAATCCTACCTTATTAGGACCTTTACGAATTTGAATATAACCTAAGACCTTTCGTTCTAATAAAGTTAAAAAAGCTACACTAATTAAAACACAAACCACTAAAAGAACAAAATTTAAAACAAATATTAATAAATCATAGAGTATCAATACTACTTGTAGAAAAAATCTACATAAATGAATTCTAAATTCAATACATTAATCTGTCAAAATAGTAATTAATTTAAATCAATAATAAAAAAATATTTTGTTCATATGGTCCTTTCGTACTAATATGAACAATATTTCTTAAGATAGAAACCAACCTTGCTCACGCCGGTCTGAACTCAGATCATGTAAGAATTTAAAGGTCGAACAGACCTAATTACCAGGCTCCTGCACCTAGAATTTATCTTAATCCAACATCGAGGTCGCAATCTGCTTTGTCGATATGAACTCTCAAAAACAATTACGCTGTTATCCCTAAGGTAACTTAATTTTATGATCATAAATTATGGATCAAAATAAACATAAATTAATGATTTAATAATAAAGAGTTTATTTATTCTTTATGTCACCCCAACAAAACATTATTATTAAATATAAAAAGATAATCTAAAAATTATATATAAGTAAAATGTAAAGCTCTATAGGGTCTTCTCGTCTTAAAGAAAAATTTAAGCCTTTTAACTTAAAAGTTAAATTTTATATATTATTAAGAGACAGTTAATTTCTCGTCAAGCCATTCATTCCAGCCTCTAATTAAGAGACTAATGATTATGCTACCTTTGCACGGTCAAAATACCGCGGCTCTTCAAAATCTTGCCAGTGAGCAGGCCAGACCTCAAAATATAATCAAGAGGACATGTTTTTGTTAAACAGGCGGAAATTATAAACTTTGCCTAATTCCTTATAATAAATTAACAAAATTAATTATTATAAACAAAATAAATATACTAATTTCATCATTATTACAAAAATTCCAAAATTAAATTCATCATCTTAATATAAAACCTAAAATAATTATAAAATCAAATTAAACAACAATAAACTAAAACGTAATCTTAGAGATAGCTGTTTTAAAGCCTACTATTTTATTTTTAATTTACAAATTATAGAATATAATTTTCAGAGCTTATCCCCTAAAAAATAAATAAGTCAATATTTATAATTAAAAAATTAAATATAAACAAATAAACTATAAAAAATTAAATTTTTTCTTAAGAAACTAGATACCTTAATAAACGAATAACATTTCATTTCCACAAATAACTCCTTAATAATTTTGAAACATTAAATAAAAATTATTTGTAAATCAAACTAAATCGAGAATAGTAAATAAATACAAAAAAATTAATAAACCCTGATACAAAAGGTACAATAAATAAAATTTACTTTTAAAAATCTATATAATATTTCATAATCCAATTACATTACTAATAAACTATAATATATAAAATCAATTCTACAAAATATACTTAGACAAAAAAATATAAAATTATTTCTATTAAAAATCTTAATAAACAAAAAAATAACATAATATATAAAATATCAAAACATCCCGAATTGCACGGAAATAAATTTCAGCGTAAATGAAATACTTTACTAATAAGTTTGTTTTGATCTTACTAGATACACTTTCCAGTACATCTACTATGTTACGACTTATCTCATTTAATTTTAATTAACTCAATTTAAATCCCGAGTTAATAAATATAACGAGAGTGACGGGCGATGTGTACACACCTCAGAGCCAATATCAATTAAATTAAATAAATTAAATTACTACCAAATCCACCTTCATTAACAGACTTCACTATTAAATCCATAATAAACAAAAATTTATTGTAACCCATCTTCCCTTAATTATAAGCTGCACCTTGACCTGAAATAATCTATAATTATAGATTAAGAAAATTATAACCCTAAAAAGATCTTCTGATAACGGAGATATACAAAAAAAAAAACCAAGTAAAGGCAATCGTGTACTATCAATTACGAGACAGGCTCCTCTGGATGGAATAAGATACCGCCAAATTCTTTGGGTTTAAAGATCCTAACTCATACTACCCAGGTAAACTAAATTAACACTTAAAATAATAGGGTATCTAATCCTAGTTTATTATTTAAGTTTCACAGTCTCATAATAAGAATTTAAAAAAAAATTTAAAATTTCACCCCATAAATTTATAATTAAACCCTAAAAATATTAATAACTATTTTAACCAAAAATATTCACTTGCATTAATCGTATAATTGCGGCTGCTGGCACGAAATATGCCAATACTTAATCAATTACTAATTCCAAAATCACTTGATAATTAAATTAAATTACTGCAAATAAGAACATTTAGAAAAACAAAACTTGCATATAACATAAAGAAAAAGTGAATAAATAAGCAAGAATAAAACTTTCAAAAAATCAAGACCGAACATTTATAGTAATAATTCAGGCTTAAAAAATTTGGGTAATAAAAATATTAAGAAATAAAAAGAAAATCTATTAATAAAAAGTTAAATAAAATCAGAAATTATACCTCCATTCACCAACAACAACTTCTCGCAAGAATAAAACTTTCAAAAAATCAAGACCGAACATTTATAGTAAAATTCAGGCTTAAAAAATTTGGGTAATAAAAATATTAAGAAATAAAAAGAAAATCTATTAATAAAAAGTCAAATAAAATCAGAAATTACACCTCCATTCACCAACAACAACTTCTCTATATATATAAATAAATATGAATATGGAACTTGTATCCTGGTAAATGGTTTTTATTCTTTTATTCTATTATTTAATCTTTCTTTTCACTAATTATAAAGAAAGATTAAATAATATAAATTATTTAAATTAATATAATCTACTCTTTAACATTATATGTATTCATATGCAATTAAATGTATTATAATATAATATATATATATATATAATAAATCTAATTCTATATAATATCTGATTATATATTTATAGTTAATATAACTTATTATATTAATATAATACTAGATTTAGTTAAATACTTATATTGTTTATATCCTATATTAATAATGTAAAATATTTATTATATATTAATATAAATTTATTAAATATACGATACTTCTCTTTTCCCCTAAAAAATAGGTCGCTACAACTTTTGATAAGAATATGAATAATAATAATATCTTATTGATATATAAATCTTACTTATAACGATATATGGAATTAAATGTAATATATTAAAGTAAATTATTTATATTAAATAATAAATAAATAAAAAACAAATTAAAGTTGAAATACAAATTTTATTCCACTAGATGTATTTGCACACTAAGTGAACCTTAAATAGTATCTTTCAGTTTTTATGATAAATAATAGTTGAAC